TCAAGATGACAGACCCATTCTCTGTACTATCAATAGGATCTATTATAACAAGTCACACACTCATATTCCGGAAATACCGAAACAAAAGAATTTCGCGGTCGAACTGCCGGAAGTGCCTATAAATCCTAGTCCTACCTAAGTGATGAATTTTGGATCGAAAAGCGAGGACTTCATGATTTTGATGGACCTAGTTCATTGAAATTCCATCCAATACAACGGAAGAGTTATAAATTTCCAAAATAATAGATAGGAATACCGCGAATAAAGCCATTGCGACACCCATCAAAGGGGTAGTTCCCCATCCAGGAGCTACTTTACCATATTCCGAATTCAAGGGTTTCAATAAACCCCCTAGACCTGTTTTTCTTGGTCTTGGACCAGATCGAGAATTGCCCTCAAAGGTTTGTGTAGCCATAAATCCTATTGCATTGGTTGAGATCTGTTGACTTTGTATACCATTACACTGTAAATAAATCATCTTATCATAGATCCGTTGTGATCTTGAAATTATAAAATAATGGAAACAGCAACCCTAGTCGCCATCTTTATATCTGGTTTACTTGTCAGTTTTACCGGGTACGCCTTATATACCGCTTTTGGGCAACCCTCTCAACAACTAAGAGATCCATTCGAGGAACACGGGGACTAGTTGAAGTAAAGTAAAGAGCCTCCCTTGTTTCGTGGGAGGCTCTTTACTTTGACTTCAATTGAGTATAATCAAACATTATTTTGCCCTTTTAGTCGGAACCTTAGGTGGTTCTCGAAAAAAGATAGCGAAAAAAATGATTCCTAGAGTCGACACTAAGAGGAATGTATAAACCAATGCTTCCATAAATTTGATCGTGGTTTACAATTATAGCTTCCACACCTGTTCATTTGGTTTGGGATTATCTCCCAGATAAAGATAAGAGTCAAATAAAAATCAGCAATTCAACTCAAGATTTCTCTCGTAACCTATAGAAAAACCAAATCACAAAAATACAATACAGGTGAAAGATACCAGATCAATCTTGTATCAGACTACCTGTCTCCTTGTAGTTGGATCTCCAAGTTTTTGGAACGCCCCAAATTCCACTTGAGCATCCAAATCCGGGTCAATACCAGCAAAAACATCTCTGAATAAGGTTCTAGCTCCATGCCAAATATGTCCGAAAAAGAAGAGCAAAGCAAAGGAAGCATGCCCAAAAGTGAACCAACCCCTCGGACTGCTACGAAAAACACCGTCGGATTTCAAAGTAGCACGATCTAATTCAAAAATTTCACCTAATTGAGCGCGTCTAGCATATTTTTTCACAGTTGCGGGATCACTATAACTGACTCCATTGAGTTCGCCGCCGAAGAACTCAACGGTGACTCCTACTTGTTCGACACTATACTTAGATTCTGCCCTTCTAAAAGGCACATCGGCTCTCACAATTCCGTCTCCATCTACCAAAACCACTGGAAATGTTTCAAAAAAAGTAGGCATACGACGTACAAAAAGTTCACGCCCCTCTTTATCTCTAAAGATAGGGTGTCCTAACCACCCAACAGCTATTCCATCCCCACTGTCCATTGAGCCCGCTCTAAATAATCCCCCTTTTGCTGGATTATTGCCAATGTAATCATAAAAAGATAATTTTTCGGGAATTTTAGACCAAGCTTCGGAGAAACTCTGATTTTCCACTAGTCCGGCACCAACCCTTCGATATATTTCTTGTTGGAAGTATCCCTGATCCCATTGATAACGAGTGGGGCCGAATAATTCGATGGGAGTAGTTGCTGAACCATACCACATAGTTCCAGCAACTACAAAAGCTGCAAAAAAGACAGCAGCAATACTACTGGAAAGAACGGTTTCAATATTACCCATACGTAATCCTTTGTATAGGCGTTGGGGCGGACGGACACTAAGATGAAATAGGCCCGCTAATATGCCCAATGTCCCCGCTGCAATATGATGAGAGGCTATACCTCCCGAAACAAAAGGGTCAAAACCCTCTACGCCCCAGGCAGGACTTACAGATTGTACTTTTCCTGTTAGTCCATAAGGATCGGACACCCATATTCCAGGACCATACAAGCCTGTTACATGAAATGCACCAAACCCAAAACAAGCTAAGCCTGAAAGAAATAAATGAATTCCAAAAATCTTGGGCAAATCCAAAGAGGGTTTTCCCGTACGTTCATCACGAAATATTTCTAGATCCCAATACACCCAATGCCAGATGGCTGCCAAGAAGCACAAGCCGGAAAACACAATATGTGCCCCGGCCACACCCTCATAACTCCAAATACCCGGATTTGTTACAGTCCCCCCTGTGATATTCCAACCGCCCCATGAATTGGTTATTCCTAAACGAGTCATGAAGGGTATAACAAACATACCCTGTCTCCACATTGGATCAAGAACGGGGTCAGAGGGGTCAAAAACTGCTAATTCGTATAGAGCCATTGAACCCGCCCACCCAGAAACGAGAGCTGTATGCATTATATGAACAGCAAGCAACCGGCCGGGATCATTCAATACGACGGTATGAACACGATACCAAGGTAAACCCATGAAAATACCCCCTTCGAAGAAAAATAGATACTATGTAACTTTATCGCATTGGAAAAGACTATGCTATAGACTTCCGCCTTTCAGTTCAGTGGATTATTTCGAATGAAGGGCTCCTAGTTCTTTTTTGTTGGTAATAGGTAATAATGGAACAATTCTGTTAGTCTGTTAGTAAGAACAAAGAAAAGCAGATCTATTCTATACCCGATAAGTACCAATACGCAATGGGGCATTTTCTATGAATATGAACATATGAACAAATGCATAGAAATTTATTTAGCGTTCGAAGAACCCGACCCCTTCATAAGATTTTTCCCTTATTCATTTCATCTTCCTAGATGAACTTTTTCATATTTTGAAAACAATAAAAAAAATCATTTTGACATTTCCACATAAAAGTGAAATCTTATACTTGACTCTTTTCTCTCTCATTTATGCCTGTTGGTGTTCCAAAAGTTCCTTTTGAGTTTTTTGAGGGTGAGGATATTGACGAAGAAAAAAAAAGGGGGGCTAAGCCTCAGACTAGGAAGCCGGCTTGTTATCCTATTCATTTGATTAACGATTCGCCTCGGGATAGGGCTAACAATTATCCTGGGGATAACGATAACTATAGCGATGATGATCCGTTTAACAATTATCCTGGGGATAATGATAACTATAGTGATGATGATCCGTTTATTAACATTAACAATTATCCTCGGAAAAACGATAACAATAGTGATGATGATCCGACTAGCCCTTGGATTGATTTTAGTAAGTTCCCTACTAAAGATGAGAAAACAAAGGAAAAGCAACCAAAGCTGGAGTGGATTGACCTATAGTGCGACTTGTCAGACATATTGGGCCATATGGGATTTCCCCGTTCTCTCCTCCGATCGAGATACCTCTGCTTCGCCAAAAAAATTGATGAAACTATCAAGAATTTGGAGCGTGAAGTGCAATTAGATCCATTCTTTGAGGGATCAATATTCATAGTATCAATTAGAAATAGAAGAGAATTTATGGTTGGCTTGGTTGAACCAATAAAATGAAGTATCCAGGCTCCGTTCAGAAAATACTCACTTGGTAATATGGACATGAAATGAATAAAAAAAAAAGTCGTATCAAAAAGAAATGGTATTGGGAGCATTTGTACTATATATATAAATAAAAATCGGTTGGACCCTTACCCGGAGTAGAGCATAAACCTAAAAAAATAGAAGAGGCCCATTCAGGAACAAGAAAATAACAGAGTCCTAATTTGGAAATGAAACAATACATCAATGAGAGGGTAATTCGAGATAAGTTTATAGGGGGTAGAAAAAAAAAAGCCCTTCTATAAAATAAAATAGAAAAAGGCCAACATATTGATATTGATTTTTTTTTGCAATTTTTTGAACCGTATGCATTCAAAGGTGCGTGTACGGTTCCTAAAGGATAGCATTTTGTCCTAATCACCCGACTTCATCGAGAAAGATTAATTTTTTTAGGAAAACCTATTAATAAAGAGAGCGGTAACCTCGTTGCGGGTCTCATAGCATATCTCAGTACGAACGATAGTACCAGGGATATTTTTTTGTATATAAACTCGCCGGGCGGGTTAATGCGACAAGGAATGGCTATTTATGATTTGATGCATGCGTCGCCCGTAGATGTATACACGGTATGCATGGGAAAAGCCTGTGGAATGGCTTGTTTCATTCTATTCGGAGGAGCACCTACCAAACGCATAGCATTCCCTCACGCTTGGCGCCAATGATTTTTTATTTGTATTTGATAGAAAAAAGAAGACTATGCCTTCGCCATATGAAATATGAAAAAGATTATTGAGTAAAAATAGCATGGCACGTCGAGTTCGGTATGAGTAAACAAACTATTATTGTTTTTCATAACATGAGATTTTGTATCGGGAGAGTAGTATGAGACAAAATAGATTTCCGATTTTTTCTTATCTATCGGGAGTTTATTTCAGCGTCACAATTTTTTGTTTTAGCGCCAGAATTCTTTTTCCACTTCACTTCTCCTATTTATATTATCAAAGTCAAAGAGTACTAAAAAAAAAAAAAAGAAACTTTGGGATTGCTGAATCACAGACGAGAAAACTTCTAAATTCCATATAGAAATAGAAAGCAACGGAACCATCATAGTATTTTTGAATTCTACCGAAAGGAAGGGTGGTAAATGGATCACTTAATGATCTGGATCTGATAGATCCTATTTTTTTTTTTCTCTTTTTCGCGCTGGAAGGGACGAAAGGTAAATTCCATTGGATAGCCGTATGCAATACAGAATAAATGCCTGTACGGTTGTTCAATTTTCTCTATTCTTTTTATATCTTTCCTTCGCCCGAGGGTGCAAGATATGATATAAAGTAGAGGAATTCTTCATTGTTTTATATCATCAGGGTAATGATGCGCCAACCTCGCGGTAAGTTTTCAAAAATCCGCAAAAGACACCCTTTAAAAGAAATAGAAGTGTTGTTTTACTTACGCAACCAGATGGAAGAAGCTTATGCACGACATACGCACAAAACCCGGCAGGTTATACACGACGACATCCAAAGAATGGCTTATATGTCAGCAGAAGAAGCCCAAGCTCATGGAATTATTGATATTATAGGAGACGACACCCTCGGGAAGTATGACGAGTATGACGAAGAAAACTAAAAACACAACAAAAACTGGCCCTAGAGATAAGGATCTGCAGCGGAAACGCGGGTAAATCCTTTATTCTGCTTCAAATCAACGTTCAAAATGGCTTTCTTTTTTTTTTTACTAATTCCATTTTTGAACGTTGATAAGATAAGATCCTTCTATTTTGCAGCACCTTAATATGGCCTTGATAAGATAAGATCCTTCTATTTCGCAGCACCTTAATATGGCCTTAATATGGCATAGACTTACTAATTACTAATTCCGTTTTAGATTTTCTATTTTAGGAGGTTTATGTTGTATTTTTCTCTTTTCTATTTATTCTTAATATATTTTTTAAGAATTAGAAAAAGAATAGGATTTTCTATTTCTGTTTTCTTTTTCTATTTATTCAAAATATTTTTAAGAATAATAAAGAAGAAAAAAGAAAAGGAAAAAAAAAAGGGTTACCCGCCTTTTACATAAGAAGCTACTCTGTGGTAAAACTTTCGAGTAGAGAGAAACTTATGCACGAATGAATTCTCAAAATTTCATATATAATATAGAATTATATTATTTACCATTTTTTTACTTTGAAACCAAAAGAGGTCAACATGATAAACATGACCGCTCGATGCCAAAAGAAACTCCTTTTGGCAAAACTTCCAAGCATCCGCATAGTTATGCGGGAGGTTCATATTTTTTGTAATTACATAAACAAAGAATTCAGTCCTGTTCTGGAAAGGGCTATCCAGTCTTTTTTTGCTTGGGCCTTATCCCAATTCCTCCAATGGAGAACCTGGATAATCCCCAGAGCTGCGAAGGTCATAAATATTATTTTGACCTCGCGCATTTTTTGGATCATAATTCTTGTGTTTTTTGTTGTTTGGGTTTTAGATCTTATTGGCAAAAAGTGCACTCAAGATGACCTTGTAAAGAGAATCGAAAACAAATACCAAAACCAAAAGAAGATTGAATGGAAGTGGGTCTAATACATTTCTTTTTGAGTTTTTTTTTATTTGAAACCCTACTGCATTTAGAACTCTATATGCACTAGGGCTTCAAATGGATCAGATCCGCAGATGTCTGAAGCAGAAAGGAAAGTACATCTTTTCTTTTTTTACCGCGTTAAACGTTAAAAGAAAAATAAGGTAAATAACCCTCTGGTTAGGATCTATCTAAACCAGCCCCCTTTTTTGTATTGTATACAATTCAAGATGCCAACTATTAAACAACTTATTAGAAACACAAGACAGCCAATCAAAAATGTCACAAAATCCCCCGCTCTTCGGGGATGTCCTCAGCGTCGAGGAACATGTATTAGGGTGTATGTGCGACTCGTTCAGATCATGAGCTGGAACAAAAAAAAAGAAGCATTTTCCCAGTCTCAATGACCAGTACCAATCAATAGGATGGAATTCTTCCAGTCATTATCTAAAAAAAGAAAACCCCCGTTGTGTTGTGTATAAAATTTATGGTTTCCATTGGTGCAAATCCAATCACCTTAATTGGAAATGAAAAGCAATTCCCCTTTGGTAGCAAATGTATCCATTAAGCGGGGGATTGAGTAGTTAAGAAGCATAAATAAAGCGCTCTCACTCTTGCAAGAACGGATGAACAGGGTCAGCAACCTAGCCAACTTTCATAATGAAATGCCGTTACTATATGGGTAGATCTCATTGTGAAAAGATCTATTATTGGACAATTCATGGGTAGAGTCAAAGAATGTGAACTGTACAAGTTACTAATAGCATTGATTAAATCGGGAAGGGGGCTCCGGCGTATAGAGAGGACCTCACCGTTTACGAAGTAACCATAGAAACGAAGGAACCCACGATTTATTTATCCCTTTCCCTTTACTATCGAATTTCTACTTTAAATAACTACTCAATTGAAATTGTAGTATTTCTTTTTTCATACCTAGTCTCGATACAATTTCTTATTTCAGGTGAAATGCTCGTAAAAAAATCGTGGTTGGGAAGGTCATAGTAGCAAAAGCCATTGGAATTTTTATTTTATACATCGGACGAATCCGTTTTGTTATTAATGGACGAGGGGGAAATGACTGAAAGAAAAGAAATCAATTAGTTATTCAGCACATCAAAGTTTCAGTTGATTCAATGACCAGAACTATACGAGGTTATATAGCACGGAGACGTAGAAAAAAATCTCGTGTCTTTGCATCAAATAATCGGGGGGCTCATTCAAGACTTACTCGAAGTATTATACAACAAACCATAAGAGCTTTGGCATCTTCTCATCGGGATAGGGGCAGACAAAAGAGAAATTTTCGTCGTTTATGGATCACTCGGATAAATGCAGTAATTCGGGAGATTTGGGTATCCTATAGTTATAGTCGATTAATGAATGATCTGTACAAGAGGCAATTGCTTCTTAATCGTAAAATACTTGCACAAATAGCTATATCAAATACAAATTGTCTTTACATGATTGCCAAGGAGATCAGTAACTAAGGTAAGGTAAGAGGGTTGGAAGCAATCGACCGGAATGATTGAAACGTAAACGGAGATCCCCGGAGAATGGGCTCCGGGAAGGTTATAGTAAAAATGAATCTGATTATGATAAATTAGTAAAAAAAAGTATTTCTTTTTTCTTATAATTTTTTTACGATTTTACGATGTGTCAATTCAATCTGAATTCTCGAATTTTTCGAACAAAATATCAACCCCTGGTTGGGATTCGAATTGGATGGAATTTAGGTTCAATCAATTGAGAAATTGTCCTTTTTCTTTTTGGTTCGAGGACCTCTCGTTCTATTTTTTCTAGGAATAGGCTTGTTTTTATCAAATTTTTTCTTATAGTTAATAAAAGGTAACGAGGATAAAATACGAGCTTGTTTTATGGAAGTAGTTATTAATCGTTGTTGTTTCAAAGTCACTCTATTCACTCGTCTAGATAATATTTTTCCTTGATCACTAATAAATCGAGTAATTAAACTCAGATTTCTATAATCAATTCGATCCCCTGATCCAATTGGGGGCAAACGCCTACGAAAAGATCGCTTGGATTTAAGAAAACGCTTGGATTTATCCATGGTTTATTCCTTATCTCTAAAATCCTATTTCTGAATTCTCATTTATGATTTGACGGAAATAGGAGTTGATTGGTTTATGGTTTATTTGAAATAGATTATTATATGGAATTTGAATTTTATGAATCTGTTCCCATTTCTTGAATAGAGGGTACATACGCGCGCTCTTTCAAATTATTTTTTTATCTCCACATGAAGCGTATGTTTGTAACAATAGGGACAGAATTTTCTCAATTCTAATCGACTAGGTGTATTGTGTCGATTCTTTTGGGTGATATATCTGGAAATTCCAGAGAACTTCTTATTAATATCGTTTCGGACACAACTCTTACATTCCAAAATCACTCTTATTCTAACATCTTTACCCTTGGCCATGAACCTCCTTTGAGTTTTGGATTCACTCAATTCTTTCATTTTGATCCGAAACGAAAAAAAAAAAAAAGAAGTAATACAAAGATTTCTAACTATCAATTATTTAGAATCTCAGTTATAGTATATAGTAATAGTAGTCTTTTTTTTTTTTATGATTTTGTTGCCCCGGATCCCATTTCCGCTCCCCCTCTATGAATTCGAACCCAAGCACAAGTTTTGATGCGATTGAATACCCATTTTCTCTTTCTTTAATACTAAAATAAAAAAGAAAAAACTGACATCAAAGAAAAAAATAAAGAAAGGAAGAAAAAAGCGAGGGCTGAGTCACAGATAATTTATTCTATCTGGAATCTTCTTAAGCCCTTCCCATGTCAATAACTAAAATGAAAAAAAGGGGAATGTCAACGCATCCGGGAATAGACGATTGATCTCTATCAATAAACCTGCCAAAGACCCAAACCATAGAGTACTTAGCACAGGTGCCACAGAGAGATATGTTTTTATATCTCGCATTGAAAATACTCCTTTTTTTTATAATACGTATAGGATCAGATGCATATGTGGTTAAGGAGCAATTGTATTTGTAGGCGAAATTCCTAAGGAAAACTAAAAGGGATAGACAAAGAAAGACCCGGTAAATGAAATTGACCTTCCCTTACAAGACAAGAGAAAAAAGGACCTTTCCCTCTTTGTGGAACATTCCCAAGAAATCTTTTTTTTTTTATTATATCTTATTATAAATTATATTTGATCCATGAGATCAAAAATAATAAATAACAAGAGAGTTTGGATATCAATGAAGGAAATAATGATGTGGAAAACAAGACACGGATTCTCTACAATGACAGAGTAGCAGTAGGTCAATTAAAAGGGATGTAGCGCAGCTTGGTAGCGCGTTTGTTTTGGGTACAAAATGTCACGGGTTCAAATCCTGTCATCCCTACCTAATGCGTATCCTATGAACATTAATGAAGGATCAATAGCGATCAATCAAAATTGGACCTACCAAATCTTTGAGTTTATGAGACTATGATCCATGCAAAATCTATTGGGAGTACAATTAGAATCCTTTTCTTTAGGATCTTATCTATTGTGATAAGAAAGCGCTCTTAGTTCAGTTTCGGTAGAACGTGGGTCTCCAAAACCCAATGTCGTAGGTTCAAATCCTACAGGGCGTGATTCCACTCTTCTTAGGTCAAATGAAATTACAATGAAATTGCTTTATTTACTTGATAAACAATCTGAATTTGACCCCCTCCTTAGCTTTAATCCGCAGGAGGTCAATCAAAAAAAAAGAGAGGTTGCTTAATCAAAGGTCCAACTGATCCCCGCGTCTGTATTGTAAATATGCAGTTATGAATAATCCAGCCAAAGTAATAGGAATTAGACCTAACACGATTCCAAATAGTAAAACTTCAATCATTTCAA